GGGATCGAACATCAATTGCAACGATTCGATAGACGGCTCATTGGGATAGATATAGATGAACAATACCCCCCCTGGAACCGTATAGGAAGTTTTCTCTTCGTACGGCTCGAGAAAAACTGACTTAATTCGAAGTTTTGTCTATGTATCCAATTCTAATAAATTAAATAACAAACGGGCCTATAAAATCAATTAGACTATGATTCCAGTCTTTTTTCTTCCTGAAAAATGAAAAAGAAACCGCTCATACTCATAACTCAAGTCAGATAACTCTCAAATAGCTCAAAGAAAAATCTTTAGTGAATTTCATTTATTGAGTAGTCTTTACTCCCTTTCGTTTATACCGGTTAAACTATTTCAAATTCTATTTGGATTCTTTAGTCAAATCCAGTTATTGAGACTATCGAAAGAATTAACAACTAGAAAGGGTGTTTCCTTGTTTTTAAACCCTTTATTCCTATTTTGAATCATTGGGTTTAGACATTACTTCGGTGTTTCTTAATCTTTTCAAAGTGGCAGCAACATACCCTTTAATTTAAAATTTAATTTATATTTATTTCTTTCTATCAAAAAATCCTATGGACGGTTGATTCTAGTATGATACACGTTGAATCGCAAAATTTGGATCAATTTCAACAAGTTTTGCTTTTGAATTGGAAACTTGCTCGAATTGGATCCTTTTGATTGTCCATCTATTTACGAAGTTGTTCCAGTTGATTGGCATTAACCCTAGATCCCTGCCCCTGAGAAATGAATTAATACTTTCGGTTCGAGCTCCATCATGAACTATTTACAACCCGACAAAAAACGAAGGGTTCAAATGTAACAGAACAAACAATGTCGAGCCAAGAGCACCTCATTTCTAGACAAATCGAAAATGGTGGATGTAAAAATCCACAACGGGTTGTGTCCTTCAAGTCGCACGTTGCTTTCTACCACATCGTTTCAAACGAAGTTTTACCATAACATTCCTCTAATTTGGAACCGGTATGGAATTGATTCAATTACGGAATCATGAATAGTCATCGGTTCAGCTGTCCATAGACATCGCAATCTACACTTTTTCTTCTATAATATGAATATATAATTCATGAAACAATAGTTTTCTGAAAAAATCCTAGCAAGACAACATTTTTAACATATTTAACAGACTAATATATATAAAATAGATAATAGAAAGAAAAAAGAAATCTATATCTATAATATATAGATATATATATATATATATGGAAATAATATATAAACGAATAAGTTTTGGAATCTGCATCTTCAAGTGACTTAATAAGATAAATTAAACGATTTCCTACTTTTTCAAAGATTCCACGTATAGGGAATCGTTAAAAATATTTTTTTATTAAAAAAAATATTTCTATATTTCTAAATGAAATTAACTATATTAAATTAAAATATTAAAATTCAATTAAACATCATTTTTTGAATTTATTTTAGTTTGATTGGGTTGGGTTTGAAGAAAATTGGACAATAAGCACCGCCTTTGATCTTTATAGGCGGATCGGTCTTTCTTTTTGAAGTGACTCATCACTAATTTCAAATAAAGATTTGAAATAGATCAAAGAAACGAAGAAAGAAATAAGATAAGAAGAAAAAAATCCTTTTTTTTTCATGAGATGTATAAAAAAAATAATGTAAATTAATATTTGCATTTTGATTCTTTTAATCAGATTACGAAAATCAAAATAGAACAAAAAATAGGTAAGATTTCTCCTATCTATCAGATAGATAGGAACTGTTGTCACTATTTGTTGTTTGTTATAGATGTTTTATATCTACTATACTTTAGAATATGAGACTTGATCATTTGTTAATGAAATTCGAACAGACACAGATGTTTAAAGTAATGTAGATTAACTGCTATCCACCCCCCACTTCCTTTTTAGATTATGTTATATTATGATAGGGTTTATATGGGAATAATGGAGAAATGGATCCGTACTGGGACGGAAGGATTCGAACCTCCGAATGGCGGGACCAAAACCCGTTGCCTTACCACTTGGCCACGCCCCATGTCAATTGCTAATTGACACTAAGAAACAATAATATTGTTATTGGTTGTTTGTCAACTCCAGCCCAAATAAATATCTAGAAAGATTCCATATCTATAGAATATAGATCTTCTATATCTATAGAATAATAGAATGGACCGGTATTCGAATTTTGATACATATAGATACAGAATTCAACTGAATTTATTGATCATTACATAGAATTCAATTAAGATATTGTATGAAAGTATCGTTTCTTCTATTCTCCTTTGAGAATTGGAGGATTTTTGGTTGTATGTATTAAAAGAAAAAGAAGGATTTTTTGTCTACCTTATTTACTTTCTTTCTTTTTCCTTATATCAAAAATGCAACCAAAATGCAATTATCTCCAAGAACAAAATGTCTGTTATGCTTAATATCGTTAGTTTGATCTGTATTAATTCGCCCCTTTATTCGAGTAGTTTTTTCTTCGGCAAATTGCCCGAAGCCTATGCTTTTTT